AAGTTAAATTAACCAAATGGCGGCAGGCTTCCCAAAGTGCTTCTTTGGGTGTATAACTTCCATTCGTCCATATTTCGAGAGTAAGTATCTCTAGTGTTTCCCCAAAGGACTTAATAGAATAATTAATCTTTCTAATTGGCAAGTATAATGGAATTATAGGAAAACCTTTTCTTGGCAGTCGATCTTCTCTCCTTAGACACGATCCCCTAATCCTCTCGACTTTTAATTCAAGACACAACTCGATTGGGAGCGCCAGTGTAGCTATATGTTGTGTATCATCAACAATATCCAACGAAGGCGGTAAGATGATGTCTTTAGAAGTTATGTGTCTAGGACCCTTGACACAAATAGATGCGTCGAAAATATCACTATCACTATCACTGTCGGCAGAATTTTTCAAGACAATTTGTTGCAAATTCGTTAAAAGTTCTGCTACCGATTCTTTAACACCGACTATTCTACTAAAGTCATAGGAGATGTAGTGTGCTGCTATTACATTTACGTGAGTAATACATATTCCTTCCACTTCGCTAAGCAAAGTCTTTCGTAGCGAAATGGCGATCGTCTCGGCTTGACCTTCCCGAAGCGGACACAGAACAAAACGCCCATATTTATAATGTTGGCTAATCTCCTTTGTAGCAACACAACTCCATTGGACAATGTGTTCTATTCGCTTCACTTCGTCTTTTTTCATTAATCCTCCTGTTTTAGATTTTTACAATTTATACGCGTCTTTTTTTTGGAGGTCTGCATCCATTATGTGGTAGAGGGGTTACGTCCATGACGCAATTTAGCCGTATTCCACTTCTCCGAATGGCTCGTAATGCAGAATCTCGTCCGAGACCGGGACCTTTTATTCTGACGTCTGCTTCTTGCATACCCTGATCGATTACTATACTAATAGCATTTGCTGTCGCAGTTTGCGCAGCAAAGGGCGTCCCTCTTCTTGGGCCCCTGAATCCACAAGTACCGGCGGAGGACCATGAAACCACCTGACCCTGGGTATCTGTAACCGTTACAATGGTATTGTTGAAACTTGCTTGAATATTTATTACCCCCTTGGATATTCGAAGACTACTTTTCCGTGAAGTAAAACGCGGAGACTTCCGTGAAGTAAAACGCGGATTTTTCCGTGGAATAAAACGCACATAGTTACGTAAACTAGTTCTTGATATAGGTTTTGCCATATTTTATCATCTCATAAAAATGAGTCAGAGATATATGGATATATCCATTTCGTGTCAAAACAAATCTTTTCTTTTATTTGTGCATTGGGTACGTTGTAGAGTCCCTTTTTTTTTTTAGAAATATTATCCCTGTCTCTGTTTATGCCTAGGGTTGGAGCAAATTACTATAATTCGTCCCCGTCTACGGATCAGTCGACATTTTTCGCAAATTTTACGAACGGAGGCTCTTTTTTTCATAATTTGTTTTTCCTTACCTTAATGAAATTACGAATCTACTCTAGAAAAAAAAAAGAAATCTCTTGAAATTTTGAACCTCAAATTGTATCCCAACGAAAGGAGGATTGATAAATCCAATTAATCGTTCGAATCTTTGTTGCGGGGTTTAGGGTCTATTCTAAAAATTATGCGCCCCCGGGTTGAATCATAACGACTTACTTCAATTTTGACTCTATCGCCTGGTAGTATTCGTATATAACTACGCCGTATCTTTCCAGAAATATAACCTAGGATCAGATCGTCATTATCTAAACGAACTCGAAACATACCATTGCGAAGTGATTCCACTACAAGTCCTTCTAAGATCCATTTTTCATCTTTCATTCTAGATAAACCTCTTTAAGTATCAACTAAAGCTAAAAAAAATAAGAATGATATTAGACAACCCGTCCTTTCTCTTTCCTTCACAAAACAAATAGGAAGTTGCAGATTCAATTTAAATTCGGATACTAGAAGGATTACCATATATAACACAAAATTTCTCCTCCGATTCCTTCTAGTCGAGCCTCTCGGTCTGTCATTATACCTCGAGAGGTAGAAAGGATAACAATACCTATTCCTCCTAAAATCCTGGGAATTTTTTCATAATTGGAATAGATTCGTTGACCGGGTCGACTGATCCGTTTTAAAATAGTTCTATATCGCCCCTTCCTATTCCTTCGATGTCGCAGAGTTGAAACCAAGAAATTTTTCGTGCTTTCTCGATGTTTTCTCACATTTTCTATAAAGCCTTCTCGTAGAAGTATTTTAACAATCCTTTCGGTAATCTTCGTATGTGCGATTCGAACTGTTCCTTTTTTATCCATGTCAGCATTTCGTATAGAAGTTATTATGTTAGCAATAGTGTCCCTACCCATGACGAACCATTATTATTGGTGCCTCCGATTTTTTATATAATCAACATGTTCTTCTTTTTTTTTTTTTTAAGGTACATGCCTAATACATAATTTACTAAAAAATTCTACTAATAATAAATTGAATATATTTCAGATACCCTTATTAGTATTTAGAATACCTCTGGAGCTAATGAAATTATT